GAATCTAAAGAAAGGAGTCCCAATAGACCCGGAAAAGAAGGAATAGTAATCTTTGATGAACAAGAGAAAAAATCATTATTTTTTCGATACAAAACGACACAAGAAAAGTCCTTTTTCTTGTGTCGAATAGAAGATTAAGAAGACTAGTAATCCCCCCTATAAGTATTTGTTCCTTTCATTTATCCCGTCAATATGTATTTTCTTTTTGTATGTTTATTGTCCATTAATGAATTCTAGACATCTCAAAAACTAAACTCTTTTTTTTTTTTAAACTTGCTTTGCTATTAAGAAATGTCTGGATCTAGAAATTCATTTCGTACAATTGAACCTTTTCAAATTGTTTCTTTTTAAGAACCAAAAAAATTTGTGCCAAAATCACAGATGCCAAGAAGAACAAAAGACCTTGGATGCGTAATGGATCTTGAAGCACTATTTCTGCATCTCCCTGACCAAAGCCCCCCACATTTGGATTACTTGTTAATGGTTGATCAAGCTTGATGGATTCACCCTCTGAAACAAGAAGTTCTGGTCCTCGAGGTATAATATCAACCACCTGATGTCCGTCCAATGCATCAATTATAGTTATTTCATATCCCCCCTTTTCTTTACGTACTATTTTGCTTACTATACCTGCTGATGTAGCATTATAGACTGTATTGTTACTTTTGCTTCCATCAGGATAAATCTGTCCCCTTCCTCTGTTCCCACCTACATATATAGGATATTTTAAAAAGTGAACGTCTTTTTTCGTAGCAGGGTCGGGGGAAAGAATAGGAAAGACGATTTCACTATATTTCTGACCAGGAGCGGGACCTATCACAAGAATATTTTTTTTATTGGGACGATAATTCTGAAAAGAAAGATTTCCCATCTTTTCTTTCACCTCAGGAGAAATGCGATCGGGAGGGGCTAATTCGAATCCTTCGGGTAAAATAAGAACAGCCCCCACATTCAAAGCTCCTTTTTTACCATTAGCAAGAACTTGTTTCAGTTGCATATCATAAGGGATTCGAACAACTGCTTCAAATACAGTATCAGGAAGCACAGCTTGGGGAACTTCAATATCCACGGGCTTACTAGCTAAATGGCAATTGGCACATACAATTCGTCCAGTTGCTTCTCGTGGATTTTCATAACCCTGTTGTGCAAAAATGGGATATGCATTTGAAATAGATGCCCGAGTTATTACATATATCATGATCGATACAAAGATGGATCGAGTTATCTGTTCCTTTACCCCCAAAAAAGTATTTCTATTTTGCATGGTACAATCATTGATCACGGAATTTCTACAATAAATTAGATAGGTAGCTAATATAGTTCCCTACCCACGAATCTGCTATTATACTGGAATAATTGTAGTGGAATATAGTATATATAGGATAGGATGAATACCTTTAACAGGTAGAAAAGAAATATAAAGAATAAGTAAGATTGAAAATGCTTTTTTATACACGAAAAAAAATTATGTTATGATTTGATTGATATCGAGAGATCAAATGAGTTCTTCATTCATTCATTGAATGATAAATAATTACAAGTGAAGGAGATACACGATTTAAATAATGGAAAATCCAATATTTCACAATTGTATCTAGAATAACTGGAAAAGTGGAAACAAGACCAGATACAATTTGATCGTTATGAGCCAATCCAAAATCGTTGTAGACCGAACCAATCATTAGTTCCCAACCATGGGTGGAGTGAAATCCGATCCATAAATCAGTGATTAAAAGAATTGAAAAAGCCTTTATTGTGTCACTTAAGTTATACAATAATTCCTGAATCCAAGAATTAAGAATGATAAGTTCTTCATTACTCAGAAAAAAATAACCACTTAGAATAACAAAACAGATTATATTTGTGGAGAAATGCAAAATGATATGGAGATTATATTCATTGTGTGTTTTGATCAATTGTATTGTTTGCTTGTGTATTTCTATACGAAACTTTTGTATATGTGTCTCTGGGTTTTCTTTTATCATTTCGTCCAAGAGGAATAGTTCTTCTAGTTCTATGAATCTTTCTAGAACGTTTTTCTCTTGAATATCATTCAAAAAGGTTTCGGATTGCCCGCTATTCCACCAGTTAGTAATCCAAGGTTCCAGACTTTTATTAAATGAGAGAGAGACCCACCAGGGCAAAAATACTATAGATACAAGATATGGTATGGAAATCAATGCTTTCTTTTTTTTCATTTTTTATCTGGGAATTAATTGGTAATGAACTTACTTCAATCGTTGACTCTATCTGATATTTTTCTAAAGAACGAGTTATATAACAAAGTATCGAGCCTATGGATCTATTCTCATTTTTTTGTAAAAATGGAATCCTTGGATCTATAAAGAATAGAAAAATAGAATAAAACTCCTTTTGGATCAGTTTCTTTTTCCTTCAATCGGTACACGCAAGAAATAGGCCAATTCAGCAGCTTTTTGTTCAATTTCTCGTGGAGTAAAATTCTCATCAGTACGAGTCAAGGGAATGGCTCCTTGGCCTCTGATTTCCATATAAAGGACACGACGAGGATAAAGACCCTCTTTAACCTGCATTCTGATTGATTGGATATCTCGCATAAGGAAGCGAAGGAAGATGCGGCGATTTATTCCAGGAAATCCCCAACGAAAAATACACACTATTCCTTCTTTTCTATCGAATCGGTCATAACCGCTACCTACATTCCACGAAATTGTGCACCACAAATAGGAGCTAATGAATAGTCCCGCAATCCCATAGAAAGACATGACAATACCTTGTGGAAAAAAAATAATTTGCTGAGATGGAAATACAGATATCAGATTCCTACCAAGATAACTGGAAGTTCCAACCACTAAGAATCCTAGTGAACCTAAAAAAAGGATACAGGCCCAGCAAAAATTACTTGTTTTTCGAGACCCCGTTATAAGTTCTATCCATATATGTTCTGATCGCCAGTTCATACTATACTAGATCCAGTTGTATTCGATTGGAATTGAGAGAATAAAATAATCCAAATGGAATTTGACTTTACTTTTCTTGATGCTGAAGTAACTCTCATCAACTAGCACTATTCTGATGCGAAGCATTAGTAGTAATTAGTCAAATACATTAACTTGCAGCAGATATAATCTATCTACGTGGATAACAACATTTGTGTTCAGAAAGAGCCACATATCGTACCATATTACACTAAATAAATATCTGTATTATAATCTAGCCAGTGTTCAAATAAATTGATAAGATTTGTTCCCATCGTATCTAGACAATCTTATTTTTTTGGACATAAAGAGATAATGAAGCCATTGCAATTGCCGGAAATACTAGGCCTACTAAGGGCACAAAAATAGAGGGGAAGTTAAGATCCGTCATAGAATGGGTACCTCGATTTAATATTTGTACCTCTTATAAAGAGGTCTTATGATAACTATATCTATTATAAATAACAATAACTAGTTAATAAGTGCAAGGGATCTAATATAAAACTAAATTAAGTTACTTTTTACACGAATATAAAAGAGTTTCTTATCAGTTCACGACTCTAACTAACCTGATCCAACAAACAGGGATTCATAGTAAAAATGGGGTTCTCGGTAGATATAGAAATCATCTCTATTCTATATTTCTTCTTTCTATATTTTTCTATTTTATTTCTATATTTTCTATTTTTTATTATTGTCTGTATTGCTACCTAAGAATGTATTAATACCTAAGAAAGTGAGAGAAAATTTGTATTTTTCTTTTTCCCAATTCAATTGCTCAGGAAGAAAAAAATTCACCCTTTTATCCTGTTGATAGAATGATTGGTACTAATCATGAATAGAAGTAAGATAAAAATGGATCTAGAGGGAAAAAGAAAAAGTAATTCCACCTTCTGACTCTTCCCACAAATGGAACTTATGTTACCAAAGAAATCACCATTTTTCTTAGTTTTTTTGATTACGATGAACGAAATACTTGTTAGCTACAAATAACTGGGTCTAGTGCTCTATTTTAATTTTCTTTTTTATTTTGATTCAAAGGAAGGAAACCGTGAAGTTGAAATAACTCACTCAGAACGCCTTTTAAAGGATTACGTGGTACAATTGGATCGAATAAGCCCTTATGGAATAAATATTCAGCCGATTGTAAACCATCAGGCACTGTCTTATTCAATGTTTGTTCAATTACTCTTTTACCCGCAAATGCAATGTAGGCATTAGGTTCAGCAATAATGACATCTCCCAACATACCAAAACTTGCTGTCACTCCACCAGTTGTAGGAGATGTAAGAATTGATACATAGAATAACTTTTTATTTGATTGATAATCATATGAAACAGAAGATATTTTAGCCATTTGCATCAAGCTCAAACTTCCTTCTTGCATGCGCGCTCCCCCAGAAGCACACACAATAATGACAGGTAGAGATTCATTAGTAGCATACTCGATCAAACGGGTGATTTTCTCGCCTACTACGGATCCCATACTACCTCCCATAAACTGAAAATCCATAACCCCAATTGCTATAGGAATACCATTTAGTTGACCTATGCCTGTTTGAATAGCTTCAGTTAAACCTGTCTTTCTTTGATAAGAATCAATACGATCTCTATATGGTTCCTCCTCTGAATGAAATTCTATGGGGTCTATAGAGACCATATCTTCATCCATAGGATCCCAAGTATCCGGATCAATCGAAATTTCGATTCTATCTGAACTACTCATTTTCAAATGATATCCACACTGTTCACAAATATTCATTTTTGACCTAAAAAATTTTTTATAATTTAATCCATAACAATTTTCGCATTGAACCCATAAATGTCTGTATTTTTTATTTATATCAGAATCGTTAGAATTTTCTCTCATATTGAAATCGCTGCCATTACTACTAGTTCTTATACTAGAACTACCATTTTCATTACTACTTACACTTTCAGTACAAATGAAACTATAAATGTAACCATCGCTGTAATTGACAATATCACCCGAAATGTAACTAGTAATACTAATACCGATTTCAAAACGAAGATAACTATCAA